TTAAGAGATTTTCTTAACTCAGCATAATTTTCTATGTCCGGGAGTTCTCTTTCAACCTAAAATAGAGATCTTATTTTTATGAATATCTAAATGACAACTTGAGCAAACTGGCACTAAATTAGACCTTCGATTTAATCTTTTATTACATAATTTCTTAAGTCGATTTTGAAATTTACTTTTAGGTTGAATATGATGAATAGCCTCCGCTGGAGCTCCGCATATTTCACATGAATCAATAAAAACTTGAGCATTATATTTAGAGGGACGAAATATTGTTAAAGAATTAGAAACACTTTGAGATAGTGGTTCCCAGTTAATAAGTTTACGATACCTCAAAGCACTATTATAAAATTCTTTGTCTTTAATTATGTGGCCCATAACTTCAATGCCATATTGAGAGGGTCCTGGACCAGGTTTCAATTTACGCTCATAAATTAAACACAAATCCTCTTGTTGAATGACAGATATATGATAGTATCGAACCGGCGAATTAATTAGAGAACAAACTTGATGTAAATGAGTAGAAAGAACGAAACTAGTTTGTGCAGCTGTTAATTTTTCAATTGTTGCAGCTAATATTGCTGCTCCTGAACTAGTTTCTGTTCCATGACAAATTTCATCTCCTAATATTAAACTATTATAATTAGCTAGTTTTAATATAATTGAAAGATCTCTCATTTCGACTTCAAAAGTCCCTTGACCTTTATGAAGATCGTCTCCCCCTAAAATACGAGTAATTAAATAATGATAAGGTCTTAATTTAAATGAGTCTGCAGCCACATACATTCCTGCTTGAGCTAGAATTACGTTGACTCCAATTGCTCTAAGTAAAGTAGATTTACCTGCACCATTTACTGAGAATACTAACATCCCTGTATCTCCTAAGCTAATATTATGAGCTACACATTCTTCTTGAGTGTTTAACTGTTCTATTAATGGGTGTCGTAGGTTAATTGCTTCTATTAAACCTTTGGTTTGTTGTGATTTCGCTAGTGTTAAGTAAGGTTTTATATAATTGAACTTAATAGCCGTAATAGCCCCACTTAATGCAACATCTAATCTAGAAATAAAATTTTCTAAAGGTAAAAATAGCTCAAAGTAACTAAAATATAATCTTTTTAGCTCCCGGCTATAAGTTTGTTTAACATAAGTATTAATTTGTTCTTCTAATAAATTTAATTTAATTGAGACTTTTTGAGTAGCAAGACTAGTAATTATATGATAGCTTCCTCTTTTACCCAATATAATAATTGAATTATTAGATATAGGAGCATTAGCCATATAACGTTCTAACTTAGCTAAATTTTTAGATAAAATAGAAAGAGCATAGCCCTCTTTATTAAAATATTCAACTTTAATAGAAATTGTATCTTGAAATATTACATTTGAAGTCTGTTCGGCCCACTTTGTGAGTTGGGCTCTTAAAGTTTGCTGTTGGACAAGGAGATTAGCTAGATTATCAGTTGGTTGCAATATATCTTTAAAATCACCTAAAAGATTATTTATTTGGAAAATTTGGCTTATCTCTTTAATTAGTGACTCTAATTGGGGCCCGATTAAAGGAGATAATTGAATATTAATTCGTTTATTACTTACTAATTTACTTATTAATTGACTAGCAAACAAATAAGAATGATAAATTTGACTTATCTTTTTAGGTGGTAAAATAATATCACTTGAGGCACATATTGCCCATTGACGATGTAAAGAAGATAAATCTTTAATATGTTTTAACTCAAAATTATCAAATACTCTCTTATTAAGTAATTGTTTAAATGTAGCAATTTCCTCATAACGAAGATTTAATTCAAAATAATCTGTAATAGGATTAAGAAGTCGGAATTTGAGTAATCTTTTACCCATTGCAGTAGAACAATAATCAACCATATTAAGTAAACCGCCTAATTTCCCCTTCTTAGACAATAAGTCCAATTGATACTCTGCTCGATTACATAGTATTAAATTTAAGGGACTAACAACAGAATTATAACTCTCAGGAAGTTGAAGGTTTTTAATAAGATTGGGATTTCGATCTTTAACAAATTGTAATACTCCTAAAAGACTAATTAAATTTGCTTGATTAATATTTTCTGTTCAAATACTTTGAAATATTTTATTAAGAGTATATTCTTGATAATTTTTATTAAACCATTCTGCATTAATCCCGATATAAATATGAAGCAAAAGCCATTCCTTAGTATCATTCTCATACCTATAAGATAAATAACACGGTAAGTTGGTTAGCACTTCTCCCATAACTTCAATTTTAGTATTAGGTTCAGAAGGGAATAAATTCCAATCAATTAATAAATTATAGATTTTATTTATTAAAATCTCTGAACCTGCTCCCTCGTTTGTCCAAATCACTATTTCTTTAATACAATAATTAATTAATAATCGAGCTACTTTGTTTCTATCCGTCCAGGGGACAGGAAACATTATACTATGTCCATTCATAACTGAAAATAAAGTAATACCTAATAAATCATCTTGAGAAAAATAAATTGATAACACATAGGATAATTCTGAATAATCCTCTAAATTACAACTAGGAGAATAAACTTGGGATATTGCACGTTGTTTTGGCCCTGATTTATTAGTGACTAATTCATCAACAACTATAATAGTCCAACCTTTATTCAACAAGGTGTTTAAATGAGTAGTCAAGGAATAAATTGGGAACCCCATTTGAAGCAAAGATCTCTTACCGGGCGATATTACTCTCATATCAAGTAACGAAGCAACTTGTTCAATGGGGGGTGTTACCCCTAAAGACTTACTTCGCCTAGATGACTCAACTAATAATTCAGTTTGACAATATGCTTGTTGCCTACTAGGAGTATTAGGCTCATACCAAAGTTCATAGAACTTACCAATTTGGATAAACTGGATTACTGATAGCCCATATTTAGAATAATTTTCCTCCATTAAGTTGAAATATTGCATAGGCACTTGACTCATTACAATTTAAGAATTAGCCTCTTAATAAATTTAAGGCTCGAACAGCAATTGTACCACGTAGACGATAGTAATTAACCATGATAGCTAAACCAATAGCAGACTCAGCAGCTGCCACAGTTAGAATTACAATCGCAAAAATTTGACCAAAAAGCGCATAAAGCACACGAGATTCAAATAGAAGTAAAATAGTAGAAGCTAGTAAAACTAGCTCTATACACATTAGCATAATAATTAAATTGCTTCTATTAAGAATAATACCTAAAATCCCGATTAATAAAATGACAATTGATAATATTAAATAGGACATACGTTATACCAACTAGAGATTAATCCTCCCATTCTAAGCCTCCCTCTATCCATTCATAAATTAATCCTAAAGTTAAGATAAATAAAAATAACATAACAACCCAATATCCAAATAAAGGTAAACCCATATATGTAACAGCCCAAGGAAATAAAAAAGATATTTCAAGATCAAATATTAAAAACAAGATGCCAATTAAAAAGAATCTAACAGAGAAGGGATTCCCTGGGTTATCAAAAGGATCAAACCCACATTCATAGACTGACACTTTTTCCACATCGGGTTGTTTATGTCCTAATAGATAAGATGCCCCTAAAATTAAAATTGATAATGTCCCGCTAACGATAAGTAGTATTAATATTCCTTTGAACTCCATGTTTCTCTTTATGCTCCTAAGCGGAGACGTACGTTGGCCAGAAAGCACTTAAAGATGCTCTCTGCTAATTTGTAGGAAGAGATCTTGTTTACTACGTGATGATTCACCATGGGAGTTATATAGAAAAGGTGAATTTGGCTGTTTAGCTAATAATATAGCCCCTATCATAGCGACTAATAACACTAAACTAGCAATTAACACTAATTCATAATAAATTGTATAAAGATGACCTCCAATTGCCCCAATATTAGTTCTAGATCCTATGACAGGATTGCTAATATATTTAGGGCTGTTGGTTAATAAAGCAGAAAATAAAAATATAATAGATAATCCTACAGGTAAAAAATGCGAGTGATCTTGAGAATCGACTTTATTAGGCTGTTGAATTAACATAATTACGAACAGGAATAAAATAGCGATAGCCCCGACATAGACAATTATAAATATTAAGCCTATATAGTCTAATCCTAACGATATAAACATAACAGCAGCATTAACAAAGGCAATAACTAACCAAAATACTGAGTAAACAGGATTTGGCGTCGATATGACCATAAGACTAGTTCCTACTATTCCTAAGGAGAATATCATAAATAGATTATTCATATTGCACTTCGGCCAATAATGACTATTTTTTATACTACTTCATATGGAGCAATTTGGTTTCTACCCAACCTAATAAAGGGATTAATACTAAGAAGTAGCAAAAGTAAAATAAAGAAGCAAATTGACCAACCATAACATAAGGTTCTTCTACTGGATTAGCTCCTAACCAAGTTAATAAAATAAAATCAGCCACTAAAAACCAAAATGCTATTTTACCTAAAGGTCTAAATGTTAAGGCTCTTAGTTTACTTGTGTGAATAAGAGGCAATAAAAGTAATACCAAGATACTAAATATCATGGCCAAAACCCCCCCCAGCTTATTAGGTATAGAGCGTAATATGGCATATGCAAATAAGAAGTACCATTCTGGTTGTATATGAACAGGAGTTACTAAAGGATTAGCTTGAATAAAGTTTTCAGGATCACCTAATACATTCGGCATAAAATAACAAAGTATAACTAAAATAGTGCTAAGTACCACTATACCAAATAAATCTTTATAAGTATAATATACATGAAAAGTAACTTTGTCTATATTAGAGTCAATTCCTAAAGGATTATTTGACCCAGCTGTGTGTAAACTAATAATATGTAATACGCCTAATCCAACTATAAGAAAAGGAAAAAGATAATGTAAAGAGAAGAAACGATTAAGAGTTGCATTAGATACACTAAATCCTCCCCAGATCCACTGAACAATATCTGTTCCTATATAAGGTATAGCAGAACAAAAATTAGTAATAACTGTAGCCCCCCAAAAGGACATTTGTCCCCAAGGTAATACATATCCTAAAAAGGCTGTTAACATCATTATTAAATAAATTATAACCCCAATATTCCAAACGTCCAATTTCATGTAGCTCCCATAATAGAGTCCTCTGCCCATGTGGATATATACACAGAGAAAGAATAGTGAAGCTCCATTAGCATGAATACACTTTAACATAAAACCATAATTAACGTCTCTTAAAATATGGGAAATTGAGTCAAAAGCTAAGCTAACATCAGGACAATAGTGCATAGCTAAGAATATTCCAGTAATCAATTGAATAGCTAAACAAAGTCCTAATAAAGAACCAAAATTCCAATAATAACTAATATTAGAGGGAGCTGGCAAATCAACTAGTACCCCATTCACAATAGAGAGTATTGGATGCTGAGTTCTTATTCGTAACATTTTGTTTGGTGATTCCATAAGGAAGGGAATAAACTGCCGACAGAACGCCAACCTTTGATGGCGACTACTATAATATGGGATCTAAACCCGGCACCATACATGATTAACTTCCCCACCAGTAAATACATATATATAAAAACAACCAAACTACATCTACAAAATGCCAATACCAACTAGCAGCCTCAAAACCAAAATGATGATGACGAGTATAATGATAACCTATTAGTCGAGCTAAACACACAGTCAAAAATATAGTTCCAATTATAACATGAAAACCATGAAAACCTGTGGCCATAAAAAAGGTTGAACCATATACAGAGTCTGAAATTGTAAATGGCGCTTCGTAATACTCCATAGCTTGTAAGGCTGTAAACTGAATTCCAAGTATTACGGTACAAGTAAGTGATTGGATAGCTTCTAATCTTTGTCCGCTAACTATGGCGTGATGTGCCCATGTAACTGTTGCTCCTGAACTAAGTAATATAGCTGTATTTAATAGGGGGACAGAAAATGGATCTAACACCTCTATACCAACAGGAGGCCAAACAGCTCCTAACTCTATAGTGGGAGATAAGCTACTATGAAAAAAAGCCCAAAAGAACGCAAAAAAGAAGCAAACTTCAGAAGCAATAAAAAGGAGCATCCCATATCTTAGTCCCCTTTTTACTATTTGAGTATGATGTCCCTGGAAAGTGGCTTCTCTAATAATATCTCTCCACCAAACAAACATTGTTAATATTATTATTATTGCACCTAAATACATTATCCATATATAACTATAATGAAAATATAATACTGAGCCTGTTGTAATCAATAGCGCCCCGATTGAGCCTGTATAAGGCCATGGACTAGGATCCACTAAATGATAAGGGTGATAAGCTTTACTCATAAAAGATGGATTCTTCTACACTTATAACAGATAAAGAAAAATCGAAGCAAAAGAATCGTTACTCATAGCAGCTGGGCAGCATATTAATGTAAATTGATAGAATCATTAAGGTATATAGTTGTGAGCAAGCTAAATACATAAGCCTGAATCATAGCCACAGCAATTTCTAGTAAAGTTATAAAAACCATTACTAATATCGGAGCTAAGCTTAATACTAACATTCCATTACTAATCATTGCAAATCCAAAACTTGCTAATATAGCAAATAAAAGGTGACCAGCAGATATATTAGCAGCTAATCGAACTCCTAAAGAGATTGCCCGGGATAAATAGCTAAGTGTTTCAAGTAAAACTAATAGTGGGGCCAATAATAAAGGAGCCCCACTAGGCATCATCATTGAAGCAAAGTTCCAACGGTAGTGTGTTATCCCTAATATTGTTACTGCTATTAAAATAGATAAACTTAACCCAAAAGTAATAATAATATGAGCAGTAGGAGTAAATACATAAGGAAATAAACCTAATAGGTTTAATCCAGCAATAAACGTAAATAAGGTTATAATAAAAGTAAAATATTGAGTCCCCTTATTAGCTGTAGAGTCTTTTACTAATCCTAAAAAATGAATATAAAAAATTTCTTGTATAGCTTGCAATCTTGTAGGTATTAGTTTATATGAACAACTTCCTATTAAAATTACACTAAATAAAATTAACATCATAATAGAAGAATTAGTAATTATTTCTCCAATTATCCGAACTACATTAAACTGATCAAAAAAAGAGGCCACCATATTGAATAAATATAGGAAATGAACTTATTTACGGAGTATATTTTGTAATATAGTAAATGCTCGATTAATTCCTAGTCCTTTACTAAGAGTTGCCCCCTCCTCTTGTAGTATACTTCTTATACGTAAATTATTTTGAATTTTAGGTAAAATAAATAAACTCATAATACTATAAAGTGCCAACAAAATTATTAATGTCCAACTATACTGAGTTAAATAAGCAGTTATATCTAAGTGAGGCATTATTCTATAATTGAAAGATCCTCTAAAGATCAGCACATAATGACGATAGCCAGCTGATATATTTATCTATGCTAACGGCCTCTATGACAATAGGCATAAAAGAGTGATTAGCGCCACATAATTCGGAACATTGACCATAAAATAATCCCGGTCTTTTAACTAAAAATCCGGTTTGATTAAGACGTCCAGGTACAGCGTCCATTTTAATAGCTAATGAAGGAACCGCAAATGAGTGAAGCACATCTGCACCTGTAACTAAAACTCTGACATAAGTATCAACAGGAACAACCATTCTATTATCAACCTCTAATAATCGGAGATCGCCGGGTTGAAGATCACTTGTAGGTATCATGTAAGAATCAAATTCTAAGGTACTATCTTCATCTAAGGTAGTTTGATAGTCTGAATACTCATAAGACCAATACCATTGATGACCTATAACTTTTACTGTAACACCGGGCTCTACTATCTCATCCATTAAATAAAGTAATTTCAAAGAAGGAAATGCTATAAACACTAATATAATTGCTGGAATTATAGTCCAAACAATCTCTATTGTGACTCCTTCTATAGTATAACGATGATAAGCTTGGCCTGTTAATCCTCTTATAATTAACCAGAATACAGCTGTTATAATAACAAGTAAAATAAACATAATTTGATTATGAAGAAATAAAATTTCTTCCATAACAGGACTAGCAGCATCTTGGAAGCTTAGTTGGAATGGTTCAGCCGCGTCACGTAGGAGCGAGGTCTCTAATAATGCATTAATTGGAGTTTTCATTCTTCTCTAATACCGTTACTTTGTAAGCACTCCCAAAACTTCTCAATTCTGTGTACGGGTCTCAAGAATGTTTTCATCTCTCTTAGATAACTTTAATCTAGAGTAAGCATGAACAAATATCTTACACGTTGGCTATTTTCTACTAATCACAAGGACATAGGTACTTTATATTTACTATTTGGTATTTTTTCTGGAATGGCGGGTACAGCTTCGAGTATGTTAATACGACTAGAACTATCAGCTCCAGGTAGCATGTTAGGAGATGATCATTTATATAACGTAATTGTAACATCACATGCTTTATTAATGATTTTCTTTTTGGTAATGCCAGTAATGATTGGAGGATTCGGAAATTGGTTTGTACCAATTATGATTGGTGCGCCCGATATGGCTTTCCCTAGATTAAACAACATTAGTTTCTGGTTATTACCTCCTTCTCTAATACTATTAGTTGGTTCTATGTTTGTGGAACAGGGGGCAGGTACAGGCTGGACCATTTATCCCCCATTATCAAGTATTCAAGCCCATTCAGGGGGAGCAGTGGATATGGCTATATTTAGCCTACATCTAGCTGGGATATCTTCCATTTTAAGTTCTATTAACTTTATAACTACTATAATTAATATGAGGGTCCCTGGTATGAGTATGCATAGATTACCTCTGTTTGTATGGTCTGTATTAATTACTACAATATTGTTATTATTATCTTTACCAGTGTTAGCTGGTGCAATTACAATGTTATTAACAGATAGAAATTTTAATACAACATTCTTTGATCCTGCGGGAGGAGGAGATCCCATTTTATTCCAACACTTATTTTGGTTTTTTGGGCACCCTGAAGTATATATATTAATTCTACCAGGATTTGGTATGGTATCTCAAATTATCCCTACATTCTCTGCTAAACCACATATTTTTGGTTATTTAGGTATGGTCTATGCTATGATTTCTATTGGAGTATTAGGATTTATTGTTTGGGCTCATCATATGTTCACCGTTGGTATGGATGTCGACACTCGTGCCTACTTTACTGCCGCTACTATGATTATTGCTGTTCCTACTGGAATTAAGATATTTAGCTGGTTAGCTACTATATATGGAGGACGCCCACAGCTTGACACACCTATGTTGTGGGCTATTGGTTTTGTGTTCCTCTTTACTATTGGCGGTTTAACTGGAGTTATATTAGCTAATAGTTCATTAGATATAGCATTACATGATACTTATTATGTAGTAGCTCACTTCCATTATGTATTATCTATGGGGGCTGTATTTGCTATATTTGGGGGATACTACTATTGGTTCGGTAAAATTACAGGTTATAGTTATAATGAATTATATGGTAAAATACATTTCTGGATTATGTTTATTGGAGTAAATTTAACTTTCTTCCCTCAACATTTCTTGGGCTTAGCCGGATTACCTAGAAGATACTCGGATTTTCCTGATGCTTATCAAGATTGGAACTTAATTAGTTCTTGCGGAGCTGTAATTGCCCTAGTAGGAATTATTTGGTTCATATATTTATCTTATGAGGCATTAGCAGCCGAAAGACTATTTAAGGGCTGGTCAACATCGCCTAGTTCATTAGAGTGGTCTTTATCTTCTCCGCCTGCTTTTCATACTTATAATGAATTACCATTTGTCTATCAGCGTAAATTGAGTCATGGGGATAATTTAAATATTATTTCCACTTCTTTGACCTCTACTCCTTTGACCTTGGGGAGTCTATAAGGCAATGTGTTCTTCTAATACATGCAAGGCCCTGAATTAGGAGCCTTACTGGTGAGGATAAAACGGAGATTATCTCGGTTGACGTATTAGAACAGGTGGGATAGTGGCCCACCTAGTCGAAGATGCGTAGTATAGCCACACTTTCACTGAAACAAGGGAAAGACATTTTGGCAGCAGTAGAGAATCTTGTGCAATGGGTAAACGCTTGACACAGGGTTTCACACTAAGGTCTGTCTAACTAAGTGCCAGCAGACGCGGTTAAACTTAGAGGCCTAGTTTTTATTTCGCATTAGGCGTTAAAGTATGTAGTGAAGTATGAGAATAAAGTAGGGCAAACCTCTTGGTAGCGGTAAAATGTTTGAAGCAAGAGTGGAGGTTCGAAGGTGAAGGCTCCTTACGCCGTTCATAATACATCTTCATGAAATACGAAAGCTTGGATAGCAAACAGGATTAGATACCCTGGTAGTCCTCGCCCTCAACTTATACAATAGCTTTATTAGCAAATAACCTTATTGTATGCCTGAATACTATGATCGCAAGATTGAAACTCAAAAGGCTTGGCTGTTCACTGTTTGAATCAGAGGAGCGTGTAATTTAATACGATGATCCGCGTGTCACCTTACCTTTCTTTGAAAGTGGGGTAATAACCGCTCAGGCATTGCATGGCCGTCGTCAGGATAACAATAAATGTTATCCTTAACCCTATTATGGATTAAGTCAGGTGTCATGGTCTTTATGGAAAGGGATATTATGCGCTACATTCTCCTATACAATACAAAAAAAAATAAATTAGGAGACGGAGATTCTATGAAATGGGAATCTTAAGTAGGATTTGATAGTAATCGGGAGGTAGAGCGTCTCGGTGAATTCTAGCCCAGTGTTAGCACAAATCGCCCGTCGTCCCCTTCAAGTTAAGGATACGAGACGCCCCGCGGTGGGGTCATCCTTTCTTTTCGAGAATGGGTAAGTCGTAACATAGTAAGGGTAAGGGAACTTGCTCTTGGGCTAAGTTATGCGCGTTCAATACGTATTTAGCCGCCCGGTAACTAGAATGATGAGTACTATTATTTTAATTATCTTTAAAATACTTGCAATAATAATACCTTTATTAGTGGCTATAGCTTATTTAACTTTAGCAGAAAGAAAGGTCTTAGGATATATGCAAGCACGGAAAGGACCTAATGTAGTTGGTGTTTATGGATTATTACAACCTTTAGCTGATGGATTAAAGTTATTTACTAAAGAGATGACTATCCCAAATCATGCTAATTTGTCGGTTTATATTATAGCCCCGGTTCTATCGCTTACTTTAGCTTTTTTGGCTTGAGGAATTATTCCTTTTAATCCTGGGGTTGTACTAGCTGATATTAATGCTGGTATCCTATATATCTTTGCTATCAGTTCTCTAGGGGTGTATGCTATTTTAATGTCTGGTTGGGGAAGTAATTCTAAATATGCATTTTTAGGGGCTATCAGAGCCGCAGCTCAAATGATTAGTTACGAAGTGTGTATAGGACTTATTTTAATATCAGTAATACTATGTGCAGGTTCTCTAAACATCACTCAGATTGTTTTAGCTCAAACCGAAATTTGGTATATAATACCTTTATTTCCAGCTGCTTTAATGTTTTTTGCTTCGGCATTAGCTGAAACTAATCGGGCTCCTTTTGATCTTACTGAAGGAGAATCAGAATTAGTCTCTGGTTATAATGTAGAATATTCTAGTATGTCGTTTGCCCTATTTTTTTTAGCTGAATACGGGCATATTATTCTAATGAGCTGTTTGATAAGTTTATTATTTTTAGGTGGTTGGGCACCTTTCATAGGAATTTTAGGGATGGGTTGCTTAGCCCTTAAAACTACAGGAATAGTGTTTGCATTTGTGTGGGTACGAGCCTCTTTTCCTAGAATGAGATATGACCAACTTATGTATTTATTATGGAAATCTTACCTGCCTTTTAGTCTTAGTTTGGTCGTTTTAGTTTCTGGTTTGTTGATAAGTTTAGATGCCAGCCTTTAAAAAAATACTATTCTGAATCTCCCGATCTTCTTAAGAATAGTAGCAATTTTTGGGTAATATGTCTTATATTCGATATCTATTTTATAATAAGAATTGTGTATATTCCTTATAAGATTTTTTTGATACTGTTGATGAGGAGCCTTCTAAGTTATATCAATGTTAAGGCAGTAAGCCTCTGAAGAAGCCCTGCGTAGGGTCAACTAATGGTAAGTTTTCAGACTCATAATCTGATCATGCCGGTTCAACTCCGGCCCCTACCAACTTATAAATAAGAAATAGACAAATAAAACCTAAAGGTTATAAGGAGAGATTATAAAAATCTAGGCAAACATACACGAACTAATTCGATTAAGGGATATGGAACTATGCCTAATAAAACAATAAGAACTATTAGCGGTAATTGCCCATTAAACTCTCGTCTATTAATATCTCTTGAAAATATTAAGTATGGAGAAAGTTGTCCAAAACAAATTCTATTGTATAAATATAATGAATAAGCAGCAGCTATAACCATACTAGTTGAAGTGAGAACACCTAATGATGTACTAGTAGAGAAAGCAGCTACTAAAGATAAAAATTCTCCAACAAAATTACAACTAAGAGGAACAGCAATATTAGCTAAAGTAAACACCATAAATATTATAGAAAATAGAGGCATAGTCATAACTACTCCTCTATAATATCTAACTAACCTTGTGTGATGTCTCTCATAAAGCAGCGTTATTGCTATAAATAAAGCGGGGCTAACCACTCCATGAGCTATCATTAAGAATATAGAAGCTATTAAGCCCTCCATTGTATGAGTAAATAAACCTATTGTTACTATGCCCATATGAGCCACTGAGGAGTAAGCTATCAGACGTTTTGCATCTACCTGTCTACAAGTAATTAAACTCCCATATATTACTGCTATTAATGATAATGTCAATATGATTGGTGCTAAATATTCTGTTGCTTCAGGGAAAAGGGGCCAAGCGAATCGAATGAATCCATAGCCCCCTAATTTTAACAGTATTCCAGCTAGAATCACTGAACCGGCTAAAGGAGCCTCAACATGTGCAAGAGGCAACCATATATGAAAGGGTATCATTGGTATTTTAACTGCCAAACTAAGGAAGAAGCCTATAAATAACCAAATCTGAATATTACTATCAATTTGAATGTTAGTTAAAGATAAGTAATCAGTTGTGCCTGTTATTCTATAAATAACTGCTATGCTAAGTAACATTAATATTGAACCAACTAAGGTATAGAAGAAGAAATAGTAAGCAGCTTTTATCTTTTCTGCTCGAGCTCCCCACACTCCTATTACTAAAAACATGGGTATCAATATGCTCTCAAATAATACATAAAATATTAACAGATCTAATGTTGAGAATACCCCAATTAATAGTAATTCCATGCCTAGAAGACACATAATAAATTCCTTAACAAGAAACTTAATACTATTCCAACTTACTAAAATACAAATTGGTGTTAATAAAGTACTTAATACAATAAAAAATATAGAGATCCCGTCAATAGCAAACAATATTGGAGAACCTTCAAACCAACCTATTGTGCTCATCCAATTAAATTCTATTATCTGTTGAAACTGAGCTTCTTGATGAAGGTTAACTAATAATAAAATAGAAAGAGCAAATGTAATTAAAGACCACTCTAACGCTTGCTGACGTAATTTTATACTATTCTCCCTTGGAATTAATGCTATTATTACTATACTTATTAATATAGAGCTCACTATACAAGTTAATATCATATTAATACATAATTACCAGCTACTATTCTGCAGCTAGTTTTTTCTTATCTTAGGAGATTACTCTGGATTCTCCTTCATTTTGTTTCTAGTTTACGACTAGGTACCTAAGTGCGACAGCTGTTCCAACTAATATCATTAATGCATAATTAAATAATAAACCAGATTGTAAGCTACTTAATTCTTTAGTTCTATCAACCATAAATTGGACTATTCCAGTGGGGCCTAAAATCTCTAAAATACCCCTATCAATAGTACGATAAGAAACAATATGACCGAATTTTCAAATTGTGCTACCAATATAATAATTTACTACTTGATTAAATTCCCAAGCATAAAATAAAAACCCATATAGACTAGGACGTGTAATATAATAGATAACATATGGACGAAGTATAAACACTAATAATATACCTGTTACGGACATAATAACTGGCGCTAAAGAGACTATTGTAGGCACAAGTGGCAAGGGACGTATACCTGGCGCAAACACCATATTTTGAGCAATATAGCCAACTAAGATACTTCCTATTGCTAATACTAATAAAGGGCCTAATAAATTCCAATCAGCCTCATGTAAATGTTGTGCGCTTGTACGTGTTAAATTGGGCTTAGACACAAAACTTAAATATATTAGTCGAAATGAATAAAAAGCAGTTAAGAAGGCTGTAATTGAAGCTAACCAATAAATAGATATTAAACAATAACTATTATAAGTTAATTCTAATATTAAATCTTTAGAGTAAAATCCAGATAAATAAGGGAAACCAGCTAAAGACAATGAACCAATTAACATTAATATATATGTTAGAGGTAAACTCCGAATTACTCCCCCCATCTTTCTAAGATCTTGTTCATTTAAAAGAGCATGAATTATTGAACCTGCCCCTAAGAATAATAAAGCCTTAAAGAAAGCATGAGTTAGTAAATGATATAAGCTACTTAAACAACTATAAGTACCACAAGCCATTACCATGTATCCTAGTTGACTACAAGTAGAATAAGCAATAACTTTTTTTATATCTGATTGGACTAATCCTACTGTAGCTGCAAAAAAAGCAGTTAAGGAACCTATTAAACCCACAATAATTGTTGCAGTTGGAGAATAATCAAAAAGGGGAGCTGATCTTATAATTAAAAATACTCCTGCTGTTACCATTGTTGCTGCGTGAATTAGGGCCGAAACAGGTGTGGGACCTTCCATAGCATCTGGCAACCAAGTATGTAACCCTAATTGGGCAGATTTTCCTACAGCCCCTATAGTTAATAGTATACAAATCCAAGTACAAGCTGAAGATGGTGATAAAGCGGAGAATAAACTACAATAATCTAATACCCCAAATTCTTTCCAGATTAATATAATAGCTAGCATTAATCCGATATCTCCCACTCTATTAATTAACATTGCTTTAATTGCCGCTTTGTTGGCCTGAATTCGCGTAAACCAAAAATTAATTAATAAGTAAGAACATAAACCAACACCTTCCCAACCAATAAATAATTGCACATAGTTATTACTAGTAACTAAAACTAACATAAAAAAGGTGAATAAAGACAAATAGCTCATAAACCTAGGTAAATGGGGGTCTTCTCTCATATAGCTTGTAGAATAGACATGAACTAATCCACTAATTGTAGTTATTACTATTAACATTACAGCGGTTACCATATCAAATTGTAAACCAAAATTAGTTATTAGTAAATCTGACTCTATCCATCTACCTAATTCTATATACACTATAGATCCATTAATAAGAATTTCATAACACAAGACAAAAGAAAGGAGGCTACTGGCGAAAATCCACATAGAACTTAACAAGCCAGCCCCTTTTCTTCCTAGATAATGGCCCCCTAGTCCGCTTCCGACTGCGCTTAGTAACGGTATTAATATAATTAGAAGATACATGGAAATAAATCTAAAATAATCAAATGTGTTAACTGAAAGAACAAACTAGGACATACTATAATTGTTAATACTAAATATAAGCTTATCCCAATTAATATTGCCTTGCCTAATCCCGTTTCCTCTGGTGCTACGCTGCCACGTGGAGAATTTAATATATTTGCTATTACTAAAGGCGTCGACAAAGGTTGATAAAACATAATTTGAACTAATCTAAGGTAATAAACTCCAGCTATCACGGAACAGATTAAAGCTATTAAAGCACTAAAATAATAGCCTTGACCAACAGCTGTTAAAATAATATACCACTTAGTTAAAAACCCAATTAAAGGAGGAATTCCTGCAGTAGACAATAAACCTGTAGCTAATGCTAATGCTAACATAGGGCTTAATCTTGAAATACCACTAAACTCAATAAGCATATCTCTTTTAGGAGATATAATTAGTACTACAGACCAAAGTAGTACTTGAGTTATTATATAAGCACCTATATACATTAAACTTGCTTGAAGACTTTCTATAGATCCAATAGCTATTCCAAGTAACACAAACCCTATATGGCTTATTCCGCTATAAGCTAATAGTCTTTTTATTCGAGTTTGATTCAAAGCTCCTATAGCCCCCACAATCAAAGAAATTAATCCGGCTATTAATAACCCCATTTCATTTAAGCCTATTTGAACTATAATAGCTAGTACCCCTAATTTTGGCACAATAGATAATAGTGCAGCTACCCAAGTTGGAGCCCCCTCGTAAACATCGGGGGCCCACATATGAAATGGAGCTGCAGATACTTTAAATAATAATGAGATAGTAATAAGACACTTACCAGCTAATGTACCATAAGATACTAGGCTCATACGAATAAATTGAAGTTCAAGTTCTCCTGTGGAGCCATAGATTAAGGCGCAACCAAACAGGAACAACCCTGAAGATAGTGCCCCTAACACAAAATATTTCAGCCCAGCTTCTGCTGATAACAATGAGTTTCTATTGTCAGCCACTAAGATAAACATACATAACGTTTGCATTTCTAATGCTAAATATATAGAGATTAAATTTGTTGACCCAATAAGTAATAGATTACCTAAGATCACTAATAAAATCAATAAAGAGCTTGATCGATGCGATGTTTGATGATTCAACATACATAGTATGGCTAATCCACTTAACATTACTAGCATCTTAATAGTCTGTGCTCAACATAGTAGATGAGGCTCAGCTAATAGCCCAGCAGCCCCCACAGCACCCGCAAGTAGCAGAGCTAATCTTAAAGTAGGAGCTTTTAATCCATATGCCAACACTATTAGTGTGGTGAGCCCTAGTGTTAATTCCATAGTATACCAAGAGTTATGCACCCAGATGGTATATGATTTTATTAATACCTAAACTTTTTGTTTTCCCTCTTTGCAGCAGCCAGAAGTTGATTACGTCGATGGGGCCAATATAGTCGAGCATCGCTGAGACCATTCCTTGCGTACTAGGACTCAGAAAAGTTGGTATCAAACATTGTAGATAGAAACCGAGCTGTATCACCACGCTCTGAACTCAAATCATGTACGGTTTTCATGGTCGAACAGACCAACCTGAGGCACCTTCTACAGCACCGGGGCACCGCAATTCAACATCGAGGTCGCAAACACTGTTCTCGATAAGAACTCTCCAACAATATTACGCTGTTATCCCTACGGTAGCTTTTATCCGCTTTCGATATTTTTTATTTTGAACAATCATATCGGGTCATTATCGCCCACATAGGACTACGTCCTTGTGCCAGCTAGGGATGTCCCCCTCACTGTCAGGCTAATGAGATTTAGCTTTTGTAAACCATAAGCTCGCCTTTGTTTCTTATTCAAAGGTAGTCGCCCCAACTAAACTGTCTTACCAACAAAAATTATTAACTCAAAATTAGGGTACTTAGTACCAATTATTTTAAGTTAACGCTATCAGTATCCAGTAAAGCTCGATAGGGTCTTTTCGTCTTACAATGTTTATGTAGTATCTTCACTACAATTATAATTTCATCGGCTTTCCTCTTGAGACAGTAAGACCCTCGTGATTCCATTCATGCCCGCCAACAATTAATTGGCTATTTATTGTGCTACATTATCACGGTCAGAGTTACCGCGGCCATTTAGTTGGGTTTCGCTTTAGACGTTAGTCCTTAGTTTCACTGTACAACCATTGGGCAGAGTTCACCCTCTATACTTCAGCAACCTTTAGCAGAGAGCTATGTTTTTGGTAAACAGTCGAGATCTTATTTTGCCGAGTTCCTTAAAAGGAATTATGCCTAGATATAAGTCCACAAAATAACAGTTGAAAGTACTTTGTACCATAATATTTTTCCTGAACAGATACAATAATTCTAATCCATCAGGCGTAATGCCCTTAGAAGCTGTATATTTTTTATTTTGGAGTAAATCTTGTACTACTCATGCCTGCATTATCACTTCTGTTTTATCTCACGAGGTGCGCACATATTGTGCTTACAGAACGCTCTACTACCAAGCCAGTTAATACTGGCCCCCAGAATTTCAGTATCAGATTTAGCCGCCTTAATTCTTAGAGTTTTCTTAGCTCATTTAGTGAACTCTTACGTTTTCCTGTGCAGATGGCTGTTTCCAAGCCTACTTCCTATTTGTTTAAGTTGAACCCTCTTTATACACTTAATCTGAGTTAGTGACTTTAATTTCTGGTTAGGGCTTATCCCTCTTGACTAGAGGCCTTATCGCCATAGTCTTACTACACCATTAATTCAAGCCCCCAACTTGGGGGCGAATCAATTTGGGGTGTCTTACTAAGATAAATTTCGTAGAGAACCAGCTATATCCAAGTTCGACTAGTATTTCACCACTAACCACAGTTCATCCAAGATTTTTGCCACAATCACTGGTTCGGTCAGCATAGCTACCTGACCATGGTTAGATCACTTGGTTTCGGGGAATTTGACTAACGAGTTTTCTCTTGCTTTCACTATGCCTTCATTTACTACTTAAGCTTGCCAAATTTTGTCTTGCAGACCCATTATGCAAAAGGTAACTTTTAGAACCAATTCTGAGTCTTTCCCTCACGGTACTTTTCTCTATAGGTGTCTATTGGGGTTTAGTCTAGATGTCCAATCATCTTAATTATCTGTTTGAGACAGTTCCTCCGCTATCGCTCGCCGCTACGTACGGAATTTCGGTTGATATATTCCTTATAGTTTAATAAGATGTTTCAATTAACTACTTAATTCACCCTTTTCAGTTAGGATAAACAAGTTCGAAGTCTCTTCCTTGTTATTTCGTATTTTTACGTCCTTACTTATAGACCCTAGACTTTACTCAGTTCCACTGTCTAAAGACTCATTAGGATAAATCAATATAGTTTTCCCTATAACCTTTTAGATTTATGAGAATA